CATCCACGCCTTAAACGTATCTTGATGCCTGAAAGTTGGATAGGCTGGCCCTTACGTAAGGACTATATTACCCCAAATTTCTATGAAATACAAGATGCTCATTGAATGATAAGGAAACTAATGTTCACTTATACGACACAACTCCAGATTTCATTCAAGTCAAGGAATATTTTTACGTTCTGTTCTAGATGAAACAGAGTAACTGGACTCTAATTCGTATTATGGATAGGCCTAAAAAAGGCTTCATTGCTATTCCCGAATTTGGAAAAGATAATATCTATTTTGTATGAGCAGAAACAAAAAGATGAATCAAAAGAGTTCTGCACCATGAACTTTGTACCGCGCACATCACTTAGACAGACCTCGGAAAGTAACGTAAGCAAGAGTGAAGAAATAGAATAAATATAAAAGAAAAAGTGAAATTCCGAAATAAAAAGGGATTGAATTTTATTTGTACTGTGTCTGAAATGCATCCTGTCTATTCCTATCCTTCAACCCCTCTATACTTTTTTTAAGTTTTTTTTTTTACTTTTTTTTTTTTTGATATATATATGAAGACTTAACACTCTTTTTGAGTGAGAGAAAGCACAATATGAACAAACAAGAAAGAAAAAAGAAACAAAAAAAAGGGAACATAATCCCACTTTAGTTCTTTACCATAACCATACATATATTTTTTACCCATCTCTAAAAATGGAGGTATATATCTATACGCTAGATGAATAAGTATGTATCATGCTCTTGACTATTAACGAATATATATCCTGATCTGTCTCGATTAATTTGTATGAATATCTATCCGATATATTATTCATGTGTCAGGAACCAGATTTGAACTGGTGACACGAGGATTTTCAGTCCTCTGCTCTACCAACTGAGCTATCCCGACCATTTCCCGTGCATCATCCTAGTAGAGTACTTGTATCTATGTCAATTAAAGGGACTAAATCTAAATAAAGTAAAGTATTAAATAAAGTAAAGTATTAAAAAATTTTATCTAATAAATGTAAGGATAATGATATGGACTGTGAATGATTCAATAATAGAGATTCATTGCCCATATATGTTCATTTGTACAGGTATTGTATCTATCCAAATTGGGATAAGATCCAAAGATTTCTCTTCGGATCCATTTGTGAAAGAGTAGAGTGAATGAGAAAGAAAGATAGTGAATTTTGTTTGAACCACTGATGAAAAAAAGAGGATAAATAGTTAGGAAGTAAAATGGACTTTTTGTTGGGGATAGAGGGACTTGAACCCTCACGATTTCTAAAGTCGACGGATTTTCCTCTTACTATAAATTTCATTGTTGTCGGTATTGACATGTAGAACGGGACTCTCTCTTTATTCTCGTCCGATTAATCAGTTTTTCAAAAGATCTATCAAACTCTGGAATGAATGATTTGATCACTGAATATTCGATTCTTCCTTCAACTTCGATTGGAATGGATTCACAATAACTCTGAATTTTTTCTTTCATATATATATATTCGATAGATTCGGGTCGTGATTAATCGTTTGATATGTTAGTATGTATACGTACGTATTAGATATATAGGGCCGTCCTTTCTGTAATTTCGATAGAGGAATTCCAGCTACCAACACAACGTAGTCAACTCCATTCGTTAGAACAGCTTCCATTGAGTCTCTGCACCTATCCTTTTTTTATTCTAGTTTTATAAATAGAAACCCTTGTTTTATCAAAATAAAGATTTGGCTCAGGATTGCCCATTTTTAATTCCAGGGTTTCTCTGAATTTGGAAGTTACCACTTAGTAGGTTTCCATACCAAGGCTCAATCCAATCAAGTCCGTAGCGTCTACCAATTTCGCCATATCCCCTTTTGATTTGAGACCAAGATCCAGTTGGAATTCCACCCATCTCTTTCATTTATTTTGGAACCGTTGAATTCATTAGATAATGATTCCCATATCGAAAAAGTGTATGCTATTTGATTTTTTTGGTGATCCTCTATCAGTTTATTTCTATTGGATAAACCTTGTTTCAATCAGAAATGATTCTATCATTGATGTATCCGCAATTCAATATGGATAGATATATCCCATATATATATATATGTTTCTCTCTCCCTTTCTTTTTTACAGTGCGATTTGGAATACTGGAACGGTCGATATTCATTCTTCTTTTTTTTTTTTTTTTCGTCCTATCTCTTCCTTTTCCGAATGAAACCAGAAGAATGTCTCATTCTAATTTGGATTGTATCTTTATCCTTATCTTATCTTTTCTTAGGACCGATCCGCTCGCTATACGCTATAATTATTGCTATAACTGCTTTACTTTAACTTTAAGAAATAAATTTTTTTTATATTAAGAAATAATTAGATTTTTTATAATCATAGTTTATAATTTTAAATTATCTATTAATATATATATATATACATATATAATATATATATATATATATATTAAAAAATAGAAATATAATGTATAAATATATAAATAAAATGTATAAAATGCATAAAAAAAAATAGAATGTATAAATAATAATTAATGTAATTAATATGATAGAATGAAAATCCTACTAATTAGTCACATACTAATTAGTCATATATTTCTATTAGAAAAATATCTATTAGAAAAATAGAATTCTATTAATTCTATTTAGTCATATCTAGTTCTATATTATTAGTTATATTAGTTATAACTAATATAACTAATAATATAGATATAATGATATAGATATAACAATAGAACTATGAACTATAGTTCATATTAAATTAATAGCTAATAGCCCTAAGCTAAGATCCAGCAGTTTCCTGAATTCCTATACACTATTTCTATTTGTTATACTATTTCTATTTCTGTTATGTGAGCCCGCTTAGCTCAGAGGTTAGAGCATCGCATTTGTAATGCGATGGTCATCGGTTCGATTCCGATAGCCGGCTTTTTTTTTCTCTATCGATTTTTCCATGATTGATAATCTCTCCTTTTCTCAAAATGTTGGATCACCGATCTATTATGTCGTGGTAACTTGTAACTATGAATAAAAAATGGATTGGAGCAATTAGATCTCTACAGAACAAATCATAAAACGGAGCCTCAACTTCCTATATATACATATACAAAAAATCCGGATATTAATAGAATTCATTTCATTCTACTTTGTAATACTTCAGTAAATTTAGCTTTGCTTTGTTTATCCTTTAGTTCAGTCTTAATTTAAGATTTATTCTGTAAAATGAAATTTCAATAAAATAAAAAAAAAGGAGTCTTTATGTCTCGTTATCGAGGACCTCGTTTCAAAAAAATACGCCGTCTGGGAACTTTACCAGGACTAACTAGTAAAAGACCTAAATCCGGAAGTGATCTTAAAACCCAATTGCGTTCTGGGAAAAGATCGCAATATCGTATTCGTCTAGAAGAAAAACAGAAATTGCGTTTTCATTATGGTCTGACGGAGCGACAATTAGTTAGATATGTACATATCGCTGGAAAAGCCAAAGGGTCAACAGGTCAGGTTTTACTACAACTACTTGAGATGCGTTTGGATAACATCCTTTTTCGATTGGGTATGGCTTCGACCATTCCTAGAGCTAGGCAATTAGTTAACCATAGACATATTTTAGTTAATGGTCGTATAGTGGATATACCAAGTTATCGTTGCAAACCCCGAGATATTATTACTACGAAGGATAAACAAAGATCGAAAGCTCTGATTCAAAATTATATTGCTTCACCCCCCCCTGAGGAATTGCCAAAACATTTGACTATTGACTCATTCCAATATAAAGGATTAGTAAATCAAATAATAGATAGTAAATGGATCGGTTTGAAAATAAATGAGTTGTTAGTCGTAGAATATTATTCCCGCCAGACTTGAACCTAACGAAAATAACAAAGAAAGATTCAGAGAATTTTGCCCTCTTTTCGACGAAGTAAATGGATCTAAGGGCCTTGATCCGCATTTTTCTCATTCACGTATTACAAATAGTAGGATTTTTTTTCTTTTTTGCTCTTTCCAATATTTGTATTTTACGTACCGCAGTAATGTAATTAGGAATAGAGAATTTCTGGAATAGAGAATTTCTATCAAATAAAAGTCTTATTGCTGGAATAATGGTATCAGTTGTTATTTGATTTGATACATTGTGGTCGGTCACGTTGGTGAATTAACAGAAACGGAAAGAGAGGGATTCGAACCCTCGGTAAACAAAAGCCTACATAGCAGTTCCAATGCTACGCCTTGAACCACTCGGCCATCTCTCCTACATAATCTTATTATTGACCAGAAACCGAGTGAATAGCGAGTCATTCATATTATTGCAGTACAGGTATGACCGATCAATGGTTCCATAGGAATAATTTTTTCCTATTTCTCAACACCAACTTCTCTCATCAGCTACCCCATGGATCTATTACAAATTCATGAATCGTCCCATGGATTTTTATTTCCATTGTATGGCATGACGTATACACGTCATGTAAACAAAACGGATGGTTACTCTACTCTATTTTATCATGGAATAATTATTCTTTTTCCTCTTTGGATCATAACCAAATCAAAACTTCTAGAGTTATCAAAATCCGTAGTAAAAGAAAGTCCTTGGTTATTCAACTTAGATGAAATCTTAGATGAAATAGTAATAGTTCCGTTCATTGGTATACTACGAAATTGTAATGAAATCCAATCTGATTCAAATATTTCATATCTCTCCTTGTCGAAACAAAATGGGACAATTTGAGCGGAAGGTCCACATTTTTAGAATTAGTCTGTTTTATGTTATTTCGTATTGTACAATTCCTTTGTTTGTGGGATCATTTTCCCCGAAGGGTAATGAAAAGAATTCTAATTATAGATTATAGAAAGGATTGCTAATTATGCCTAGATCTCGGATAAATGTAAATTTTATTGATAAGACCTCTTCAATTGTAGCCAATATTCTATTACGAATAATTCCGACAACTTCAGGAGAAAAAAAGGCATTTACCTATTACAGAGATGGTGCGATTTGATTCTTTTTTCTTCTTTTTTTAGACTTC